AACTTCAACTACAGGGATAAACAATCAAAATCAATTTAATTCAATTTAAACAAAGAGAAAGAAGATTATACAAGTTAATCAAACCGTTGAGCTAACAAATCTACAAAAAAAATTTTCTAAGGGATTCGAAACATAAAATAAAAATGATTAGATGAAAATACAAGAAATTCTCAGATAAAAGAAAAAATCTACAGAACGTTATAAATTGATAGAGCACTTCTTGTGTTATCTACCCCTTGTTCAATCAAAAAAACTTCTTGTATCAAAGAAAGCATGATTTGAAATTTGAATTAAAGTAAAAAACCTATGGGACAGAAATAAAGCTAAATAAACCCGGTTCACTTATTACGTTACGATGAATTATATTTGTTCAATACAATGTTGTCAATATAAATGTTGAGAAAAGAGTACAGTACAATAGAAAAAATAAATTGCATTGAAATATATTTTCATTTTCAATTCTTTGAATTTCAATTTAACAACGATATTCAAAATTGTTTTGGATTGACACTACATAATATATCTAATCTACCTAGATAGAATAAAGATAGAATAAAGGATAAATCGAAGAATAAAAAAGGAGGAGTTATATATAACGGCTTTTTTAGTCCATAATGTATTTCAATGTATTTCATCAATCTAAGTGGAATAAGCAAAGTGGATTCCTTGTTGGTTAATCGAGTCACAACGAAAACCACACAATTGATGAAGGAAATGTCCGAATTGGTTTGATAATTAATAAGATCAATAAACTCAAGTTTTGTCGTTCTAGGCCATCGTATTCGACGGAAACAATGATAAATACGAATACAGCAGAAAAAAGGGGGGTCAAAAAAACAAATCAGAGAAAAATTATACAAAGTTATATACAAGCTGCGACCCCCCATATGATATGGTATTTCTTTAATTGAATTTCATTTGATTAGACGGAAGTTCCTTAAAAAGTTCCGCTTTCTTTAAAAGATTATGAACCGTTCCCGTAGGTTGAGCACCCCTTTCAAGAAAATATAGAATAACAGGAACATTTAAATAAGTTTGATTTTTTATTGGATCATAAAAACCCACTTTTCTAAGATCTTTTCCTTCTCTTCGGGATCGAACATCAATTGCAACGATTCGATAGATGGCTCATTGGGATAGATGTAGATGAATAACACCCCCCCTAGAACCGTATAAGAGGTTTTCTCCTCATACGGCTCGAGAAAAAATGATTTGATTCGAAGTTTTGTCTATGTATGCAATTCTAATAAATTAAACGACAAATGGGCTAAAAAATCAATTAGACTATGATTTCGATTTCAGTCTTTTTTTCTTCCTGAGAAAGAAGAAAGAAACCATCCGTACTCATAACTCAAGTTGGATAACTCTTCAAATAGTTCAAAGGAAAAATTTGGAGTCCATTTTATTTATTGAGTAGTCTTTACCCCCTTCTGTTAGTCTGATCCCGCTAGTGAGACTCTCGAGAGAATTATAAAGGGTATTTCCTTGTTCGTAAATACTTTAATCCTTAATTTTAAATCATTGGGTTTAGACATTACCTCGGCGCTTCTTAATTCTTTCAAAATGGCAGCAACATACCCCTTTTGATTTATTTCTAGCAAAGAGTCGTACGGGCAGTTAATTCCCGCGTGATGCACCTTGAATCGAAAAAGTTTGATCAATCCGACCAAGTTTTGCTTTTGAATTGGAAACTTGGCCAAATTTGATCCTTTCTATTTATAATTTATATATATAGAAGATATATTTACGAAGTTGTTCCAATTAATTGGCATTAACCCTAGATCCTTTTCCCCCAGAAATGAATTAACCCTTTCTACCCGAGCTCCACCGTAGACTATTTACAACCCAACATTTTTGTTGGGTTCAAGTGTAACAGAACAAACAATGTCGAGCCGAGAGCACCCTCATTCCTAGACAAATGGAAAGTGGTGGGTTTTTAATCCACAACGGACCGTGTCCTTCAAGTCGCGCGTTGCTTTCTACCACATCGTTTCAAACGAAGTTTTACCATAACATTCCTCTAATTTGGAACCGGTATGGAATTGATTCAATCATGGAATCATGAATAGTCATTGGTTCTGCTCTCCATAGACTCTGACTACGAAAATCAAAATAAAAAAATAGGGTCAGTTTTAATTTGAAATTTAATAATGAAAGGATTACAAATTTACAAAAACCAAAAAATTCTTGTCATTGAAATAAAACTATACATACTTTATAAACTAAACATTTCCTCATATAAAATGAGGAAATGATTGATATGTATTTTGTTTAAAATGGGGTTGGGTAATATTTCAATAATCGACTCTTATCATAACATAAAATGAATAACAAAGCATAGAATAAATCCCCCCCGCCTCAATCGTTACATAGATTCCCAATTTTAAATTAGATCCAAACACAAAATACCTAAATAAAACGAGATTAAAAGAAAAAACATACATTTATTGTCTCTATCACATATTTCTATATGATAATGATATGGAACTTGATCATTTGT